TGTTCTTATTTGGACATCTTGTTTGGGCTACTGGATTTATGTTCTTAATTTCGTGGCGTGGATATTGGCAGGAGTTGATTGAAACTTTAGCATGGGCTCATGAACGCACACCTTTGGCCAATTTGATTCGATGGAGAGATAAACCAGTGGCTCTTTCCATTGTACAAGCAAGATTAGTTGGATTAGCTCACTTTTCCGTAGGTTATATATTCACATATGCAGCTTTCTTGATTGCCTCTACATCGGGAAAATTTGGTTAATTTTTGTGTTGTCTTTGCGATAATCTCATTTCTTTCAATGGAGAAGGGAACCCCTTTTCTTATATTATACACTTTTACATCTAGGATCCGACTTGTCTCATTGATACTAATAGGAACTGAACCATTATGGCAAGGAAAAGTTTGATTCAGCGGGAGAAGAAGAGGCAAAAATTGGAACAAAAATATCATTTGATTCGTCGATCCTCAAAAAAACAAATAAGCAAAGTAGCATCGTTGAGTGATAAATGGAAAATTCATGGAAAGTTACAATCTCTACCACGTAATAGCGCACCTACGCGTCTTCATCGACGTTGTTTTTTGACCGGAAGACCGAGAGCTAATTATCGAGACTTTGGGTTATCCGGACACATACTTCGTGAAATGGTTAACACATGTTTGTTGCCAGGGGCAACAAGATCGAGTTGGTAAGGATAAAAAGAGATTTTGATTTCTATGATCATCATCGATCATAGAGAGACCCTTTACCATTCTGTACAAATAGGTTATTCTATATTTGTACAGATATGGTAGAGGGCACATTCCATTTTATCTATTCGTTCCCAGCCCTTTCTTTTCTTTGGCGCGGGGTAGAGCAGCTTGGTAGCTCGCAAGGCTCATAACCTTGAGGTCACAGGTTCAAATCCTGTCTCCGCAAAATTTGAATTTTATCAAAAATTTTAGAATCGAACTAGTAAGTTAACTAAATACTATTAAATTAATTAGGGATTTGGTTTTGTTTGTTTTGGGGGGAGAAAAAAAGAACGAAAAGGATAGAATCATTACACTATCGTGATCTACTATAAACCAAAAACAAATTCTTTTCTTTATTTTTATCCTAGTAAATAAATTGACTTTCTCTTGAGCGGATAGCGGGAATCGAACCCGCGTCTTCTCCTTGGCAAAGAGAAATTTTACCATTCGACTATATCCGCAATTTTTCCTTCTTGAGAAGGAATATGTCTCTGCATATACATATAGAATATATATGTCTGGATGATATTTGTGTAGAGTCGGACCAGATACTCTCTTTAACTTCAAGTCAATTCCAATTAAATTCTTTATTTATTTTATTCATTCAAGAAATTTAAGTTTGACCCCTCCCTTTAATTTTTTTGTTTTCATTATTTTTTTTGTTTGTATTTTGGGGGACTTTTTTTATTGTTATATTGATTTAATTTTACTGTGTCTCACAACCCGAAAGAATTCGAATTCGGGGGAGGGGTCATTTTTGGATCTGGAACAAATAGGTTCAAGAGATGAGAGAATTAAGAATACCCACCAGAAAGACTAATCCAATCCATAATGATGTGCCGGAAAATACAATATTTTTGTTACTTGACCAACCATCAGGAGAAGCAAATACAACGGGTACACTAATCAATAATATTGATGAAGTAGCAATTAATGCAAAAACAGCCAATTGGAAAGCTATAGTCATACGTCTAATCCTCCAAGCTACCAATAAACGAACTATACCATTTGATCCCTCTATCAGTTATTGTACTAAAAGTAATAAATGGATCACGGAGGGATTTTCTACTATTACTATGGAATTCATTGATTCTATATAATATTACTTATTATCGCTTTATTCAAAGATAGAACCAGAACCGCAGGAAATTCTTTTCATTAATAATTAAACGGGTGTGATAGATCATCCATCCATTCCATTTATATCTAATATACAAATAAACGGATCACCCTATCAACTTACACCTAAGATTTTTCTACAACTTGTGATGGTATCAGCTCATACAACCATGTTCCATTGGGGATAATAAGAATAAAATAGAAATTAACTTATGTTGGAGAGATGGCTGAGTGGTTGATAGCTCCGGTCTTGAAAACCGGCATAGTTCTTTATTCCGAACTATCGAGGGTTCGAATCCCTCTCTCTCCTTTTGCTCATTCAATAGAACTGTTTTCTTATTTTATTAGTTTCGCTCGGTTCGTTAAAATAATAAAATAAAGAGAATGGCTCGGCTAGGTGAGATAGCCGAGCCAGCAAATAAAAAAAGGAATTAAATTACAAATTACATAGAAATGAGTTAAAAAAAAGGATGGAATCCAATTAATTCCTACCTTAAAACATTGAATTTTTTGTCTCAATTAAGAGGAGTCATCGAAAGAACAGGTTCAAAATCACGATCAATTCCTTTTTCAAATCCTGCTGCAGCTGCACGAGCCCTTCCCGCATGCCACAAATGACCCACGAATAGGAAGAATCCTAGAACAAAATG